CTTAAATAGCTTACCTTAAAGCATAGCACTGAAAATGCTAAGACGGCCACGCCTGCTTAACACAAGGTCTTGGTCTCAAACCTATTATTACCTACACCCTTTAATTATACATGCAAGCCTCACCACAACAGTGAAATAACCCACCACAACCTCACAGGAGTTGGCATCAGGCACCGCCAATAACGCCAAGCAACACAAGCCACGCCCCCACGGGCCAGCAGCAGTATCTAATATTAGGCCATAAGCACCAAAGCTTGACCTAGCAAGAGGGTTAATCAGGGCCGGTTAATCTCGTGCCAGCGACCGCGGTTACACGACAGACCCAAGATAATAATGCCCGGCGTAAAGCACGACTAGATCTCAGTACATCATTTATGGGGTAAAACCAAGCTAGGCTGTAAAAAGCCATAAGCCCCACGAACCACACCCCCATACACTCAAACCACTTCAACTCGTGAAAATAGGAATACAAACTAAGATTAGATACCTTACTATGCCTAACCTAACACACAATAAAACACCAATTGTTCGCCAAACAACTACGAGTAAAAACTTAAAACTTAAAAGACTTGACGGTACTTCACACCACCCTAGAGGAGCCTGTCTAATAACCGATACTCCACGATTAACCCAACCCCCTCTAGCCAACCAGTCTATATACCGCCATCGCCAGCCTACCTTGTAAAAGAAACAAAGTAAGCGCAACAGCCACCACTAACACGATAGGTCGAGGTGTAACAAATGAAGGGGTAAAAGATGGGCTACATTTTCTAACACAGAAAACACGAACAAACTATGAAAGTAGAAACAGAAGGCGGATTTAGCAGTACGTTAAGGACAAAATGCTTAACCGAAACAAACGCAATGAAGTGCGTACACACCGCCCGTCATCCCTGGAACAACAATAAATAACATTTATAAAAACACAAAACACCTTAAACAGGGCAAGTCGTAACATGGTAAGCGTACTGGAAAGTGCGCTTAGAAACAAAAAGTAGCTTACCACTAAAGCATTCGACCTACACTCGAACGACATTACTAATGCTAATCTTTTTGAGCTGATACACCACACACACAAATATCCACATAATATTAAACAAACCATTTGACAAACCTAGTAGATGCGATCGAACAGCAAACAATCCACAAAGTACCGCAAGGGAACACCCACCAAAGCACTAAGAAGCAAAGATAAACCCTTGTACCTTTCGCATCATGGTTTAGCAAGCAAACCAAGGGCAAGAAGAATCTAAGCCCACACCCCCGAAACCAGATGAGCTACTTTCAAGCAGCCTACCGGGCACACCCTTCTCTGTGGCAAAAGAGTGGGAAGACTTAAAAGTAGAAGTGAAACGCTTACCGAATCTGGAGATAGCTGGCTACCTAAAAAGGAATCTTAGTTCCACTTTAGACCTAAAACATACATAATTATCACCTAAAGACAATCAATAGGGGTACAGCTCTATTGAAACAGGAAACAACCTGAATTTGAGAAAAACTACCTCACCTTAACCAGTAGGCCTTAAAGCAGCCACCAAATAAAATATCGTTAAAGAATTAACACTTATAATCCCAAAACCAACCCAAAACTCCAAACAAACTAAAGGTGAATCCATAGTCATGGATACCACCATGCTAAAACTAATAATAAGACAACCTCTCTATACGCACCTTTCCTCTAGAAACGGAAAACCCACTAGACATTAACAGACCACAATAGGAAACAACTAAACAATACCCACCTTCACTCAAACTGTGACACCAACACAGGCGCGTCAAAAAGAAAGATTAACCATTATAAAAGGAACTCGGCAACCAAGAACCCCAACTGTTTAACAAAAACATAACCTTTAGCCAAACAAATATTAAAGGCAACGCCTGCCCAGTGAACAATTAAACGGCCGCGGTACCCTAACCGTGCAAAGGTAGCATAATCATTTGTCTATTAACTGTAGACCTGTATGAAAGGCAAAATGAGGGCTCAACTGTCTCTTATAATAAATCTATTAAACTGATCTTCTAGTAAAAAAGCTAGAATACCACCATAAGACCAGAAGACCCTGTGAAGCTTAAACTAAAATATTAAACCCAATAATAACTACTTTCGGTTGGGGCGACCTTGGAAATAAAAAGAACTTCCAAAAAACATGTAATACCACATACAACCACAGGCCCACAAGCCATTAAATGACCCAGACATCTGATAATTGAACAAAGTTACTCCAGGGATAACAGCGCCATCTTCTTCAAGAGCCCATATCAAAAAGAAGGTTTACGACCTCGATGTTGGATCAGGACACCCCAATGGTGCAGCCGCTATTAAAGGTTCGTTTGTTCAACGATTAATGTCCTACGTGATCTGAGTTCAGACCGGAGCAATCCAGGTCGGTTTCTATCTATGACGCACTTGCACCTAGTACGAAAGGACCGGTGTAATAAAGCCAATACTACAAGCATGCTTTCACAACACCACAACAAATAACCGCACAACCTACAACCAAGACAAGGTTAATTAAGGATACTAACCTTAATGATCACTACACTCCTAATAAACATTGCTAACTCACTACTATACATTCTATCTATTCTTATTGCCGTAGCATTCCTTACACTACTAGAACGAAAACTGCTTGGATACATACAACACCGCAAGGGACCAAACATTGTTGGGCCCTTTGGACTTCTACAACCGATCGCAGACGGACTTAAACTAATTACAAAAGAAGCGACAAAACCCACCATATCCTCACCAATTCTATTCACTCTATCACCAATCATAGCCCTCACCCTAGCACTCGCATCCTGAGCCCCCATCCCAATACCATCACCATTAACCTACATAAACCTAGGATTACTATTCATCATAGCAATATCTGGTATATTTACCTACACAATTCTATGATCCGGTTGATCCTCAAACTCAAAATACCCCTTAATCGGAGCAATGCGGGCCGTAGCCCAAATCATCTCATACGAAGTCACACTTGGACTAATCATCATCTCAATGGCCACAATCTCTGGCGGCTACTCCCTAACAACATTCACAGAAGCACAAGAACATCTTTGATTATTACTACCATCCTGACCACTAGCCATAATATGATTCACATCAACCCTAGCAGAAACCAACCGATCCCCATTCGACCTAACAGAAGGCGAATCCGAACTAGTCTCAGGGTTCAACGTAGAATTCTCAGCAGGACCATTCGCACTTCTATTCCTAGCAGAATACACCAATATTCTAATAATAAACACCCTATCAATCACAATATTTATAAACCCGGGCATATCAAACCCACAACTATTCACAACTAACCTAATAACGAAAACAGTACTACTTACAACTACATTTCTCTGAATTCGGGCCTCATACCCACGATTTCGCTATGACCAACTAATACACCTACTATGAAAACAATACCTACCACTCACCTTAGCCATATGCCTACTTAACATCTCCTCCTCCACCGCAGGTGCCGGAACCCCACCTCAATGGAAGCGTGCCCGAGCCCAAGGGATTACCTTGATAGAGTAAACACGGAATAAACCCCCACTTCCTGAAAAAATAGGCCCCCCAGGACCCCCCCCCTACCCCCCCCCACCGCTATATCCCGATTCCGACTAATGTACTTGACTACATTTTAGTCTTTACTTTGCTATGTATAATCATACATTAATGGCTTGCCCCATTCATATAAGCCTGTAGCCTCTTCTAATTATCTATTGAGTCAATTTGCCTATTGGACGGACCTGTTCTACCCCATTTTTTAACGTTCCATTCATATGTAAGGGTACCTATTCTTGGTAACCATGACTATCCCGCTCCAAGTGGTGTCCCATGCCTTAGCCCAGCCCGTGAAATCCTCTATCCTTCCACCATAGATACACAGTCCTGCGTTTCACGGACATAGATCGTTGCTCCTCCCGATATGCCTTTTAACAGGCCACTGGTTACACCTTCAAGATCATCTCAACGGCCCGGAACCATCCCTCCCTACTTGCTCTTTAAGAGGCCTTTGGTCGCACCCTTTATCCTGGTACATTCACCCTCATGTTCTTATCACGTATGCCAGCTCCACCCCTGGTAGCTCTTTTTTATCTCTACCTTTCACCTGACACCTCGATGCTCGTTACCGTTCCCCTCACCGGGGAAGACATCCCAGTCCGGGTGGCGCTCGATTCTTGGCTCCGCATATTCCCTATATGGATACATCCCTTAATGCTTTGTAGACATATTTTTCTCTGATCCCGTATTCCCCTTAAAAATTTATTGTAAAAATCGCCTAGTTTAAAAAGATTTTTGAGCCCTATTTCAAAAATCGAAGTTTCGAGATACGAAAAAACTACAATAAACCCCGAAATCCCAAATTACACTTAAAATTTTCACACGTGAATATCATCCCCTCACGAGGGTGTGATTATAAAATCGCGGGTAATAACTACTATAACCGATATTCTACATTTTTCACGCAGGAGGTCAATGCAAACCCTCCCAGAAATAGTGGGATTCCTCCCAAAAATCTGTGCCACGAATCTTATATAAATTTTTTTCTCCTCGGGTCAAATATAAAAAGGACCCGCCAGAAGATAATGGGATTTCTCCCAGGATATTAAACTTATCCGATATTTAATATAAATAAATTTCACAAAATATATTATAATAAATCACGGATGGTAATTATACTCACCCGATATCTTATATAAATTTTTTTCTCCTCGGGTCAAATATAAAAAGGACCCGCCAGAAGATAATGGGATTTCTCCCAGGATATTAAACTTATCCGATATTTAATATAAATAAATTTCACAAAATATATTATAATAAATCACGGATGGTAATTATACTCACCCGATATCTACACTATCTTTTATCACAGCAGCGGATAAATTATTACATTGGTAAATTTCAAGGGCAATTTCATACAGGATTTAAGGTATTTTTGAAGGTCTCGGGATTAAGGTAGCAAAGACAGGCCATGCTACAGGCTTAAAACCTCAACACAGATGTTCAAATCATCTCCTTAATACTAGAAAACCAAGATTCGAACTCGGACCGGAAAGATCAAAACTTCCAATACTACCAATATACTACTTTCTAAGTAAGGTCAGCTAAACAAGCTATCGGGCCCATACCCCGAAAATGCCACCCGGCCCCTACTAATGAATCTAATATCTTGACTAGTCATCACAACAAGCATTACCCTAAGTACTTCTTTAATCACATCAACAACACACTGATTAATGACATGGGCCTGCCTTGAGATTAACACCCTATCAATAACCCCAGTAATCTCCAAACCTAACCACCCGCGGGCAACAGAAGCAGCAACAAAATACTACCTAACCCAAACCATCGCCTCTACGACCATACTATTTGCAGCAACAATAAACGCCCTAGCCACCTCAAACTGAGAAATACATCTCACAACAGAACCAACAACAACAATCATCACCATGGCACTAATAATAAAAATAGCAGCAGCACCATTTCACTTCTGATTACCAGAAGTATCACAAGGAACAACAACCATAACCGCCCTAACAGTCTTAACTTGACAAAAAATCGCACCACTACTAATCTTACTAAACACTAGCAACAAAACCAACACAACCCTACTCCTATCGAGCGCCACCCTCTCAATCACCCTAGGAGGCCTGGGGGGCCTTAACCAAACCCAACTACGAAAACTAATAGCATTCTCATCAATCACACACACAGGGTGAATCCTGACAACACTTTCCATAGCACCCAACATCTCACTACTAACCTTCACAGTTTATGTAATAACCACAATCCCAATCTTCTTAGCTATAAATATCACATCATCAACTACAATAAAAGATATTGGAACAGCATGAACCACCTCACCAAGCCTAATACTACTATTATCAACAACAATCCTATCAACAGGAGGCCTTCCACCAATAACAGGATTTATACCAAAATGACTAATCCTAAATAAAATAATACACCTAAACATAACAATTGAAGCCACAACCATAGCCATAGCCTCCCTCCTCAGCCTATACATCTACATGCGATTAATATACGTATCCTCAATAACCACACCACCTAACACTACCACAGCACCTATAAAATGACGAACAGCACATAAAAAATACCCGGTATTAACCTCAACACTAACAATAATAACCACCCTTCTACTACCAATATCGCCAAACATGTAGAAACTTAAGTTATACAAACTAGAAGCCTTCAAAGCCTCCAAAAAAGACCACTTTAGTTTCTGCTAGAACTTGCGGACTCCCCACATCTCCTGCTTGCAACACAGACATTTTAATTAAACTAAAGATCCCTAGATTAGCGGGCCTTGATCCCACAAAAAACTAATTAACAGCTAGTCGTCCAAACCGGCGGACCTTAATCCAGCTTCTCCGTTTTTTGGGGGGGGGAAGAAAAAACGGAGAAACCCCGGGCAGCTGCCTACTTCAGATTTGCAGTCTGACATGTACTATACACCTCGTGGCTTGGTAGTAAGGGTATTCACCCTTTGCGTAATTTTACAGACTACCGCTTAAATCAGCCATGCTACCCGTGTTCATCACCCGTTGACTATTCTCAACAAACCACAAAGATATTGGCACCCTTTACCTTCTATTCGGTGCCTGATCAGGACTAATCGGAGCCTGCTTAAGCATCCTAATGCGGATAGAACTAACTCAACCCGGATCCCTTTTTGGAAGCGATCAGATCTTTAATGTCCTAGTCACAGCCCACGCATTCATTATAATCTTCTTCATGGTCATACCTACCATGATTGGCGGTTTTGGCAACTGGCTAATCCCACTAATAATCGGAGCCCCAGATATAGCATTCCCTCGAATAAACAACATAAGCTTCTGATTATTGCCTCCAGCATTACTCCTCCTACTATCTTCTTCCTATGTAGAAGCAGGAGCCGGCACCGGATGAACAGTGTACCCGCCATTGTCTGGAAACCTAGTACATTCAGGCCCATCGGTGGACCTAGCAATCTTCTCCTTACACTTAGCAGGCGCCTCCTCCATCCTGGGAGCAATCAACTTCATTACAACATGTATTAACATGAAACCTAAATCAATGCCAATATTCAACATCCCTTTGTTCGTTTGATCAGTACTAATCACTGCGATTATATTACTGTTAGCCCTACCAGTACTAGCAGCAGCAATTACCATACTATTAACCGACCGAAATATTAACACCTCATTCTTTGACCCTTGTGGAGGAGGAGACCCAGTCCTGTTCCAACACCTATTCTGATTCTTCGGACACCCAGAAGTATACATCCTCATTCTCCCAGGATTCGGCATTATTTCAAGCATTATCACATTCTACACCGGAAAAAAAAACACATTTGGATATACAAGCATAATCTGAGCAATAATATCCATCGCGATCCTGGGGTTTGTAGTATGAGCACATCACATATTTACCGTAGGCCTAGATATTGACAGCCGAGCCTATTTTACAGCAGCAACAATAATCATTGCAATTCCGACCGGAATCAAAGTATTTGGTTGACTGGCCACACTAACTGGAGGCCAAATTAAATGACACACCCCTATCTATTGGGCCCTCGGATTTATTTTCTTATTCACCGTTGGCGGAATAACTGGGATTATCCTAGCAAATTCATCCCTTGACATCGTCCTACACGACACCTATTATGTCGTAGCACACTTCCACTACGTGCTCTCCATAGGAGCAGTATTTGCCATCATAGGCGGACTAACCCACTGATTTCCACTATTTACAGGATACACACTAAACCAAACCATGACAAAAACCCAATTTTGAGTTATATTTGCCGGAGTAAACATAACATTTTTCCCACAACATTTTCTGGGACTCTCCGGAATACCACGACGATACTCAGACTTCCCAGACGCCTTTACCCTATGAAATACTGTCTCATCAATCGGATCAACTATCTCTATAATCGCCGTACTCATGTCACTATTCATTGTATGAGAAGCACTAACGTACAAACGAGAACTACATTGACCCCGAGGAAAAAAAACCCATGTCGAATGGTTCTACGGAACGCCACCACCTCATCACACCCACACCGAACCAACATTTATACTAAACAATACATACGCCCCAATCCGAAATCTCATCACCTATATAGAATGACCTTGACCCGAGAAAAGGTAGAATTTTAGACTACCTTCTGCTAATTTCAAGTTAACCGCATATATGCTTTTTTCTCGAGAGCCTAGTAAACACACATTACGTGGCTTTGTCGTAGCCAAATCACAGACCCTGTGGCCCTCACATGCCATACGCAGCCCAACTATCACTGCAAGAAGCCACTGGACCCACAATAGAAGAAGTTGTATTCCTACACGACCACGTACTACTACTAACATGCCTAATATCATTAGTAATTATAATATTCGCCCTAACAGCAACCACAACAACACTAACTCACAACGACCCAACAGAAGAAGTAGAACAACTAGAAGCAGCCTGAACAGCTGCTCCAATTATAATTCTAATCCTAACAGCCCTACCATCAGTTCGATCCCTCTACCTCATAGAAGAAGTATTCGACCCTTACCTCACCATCAAAGCAACAGGCCACCAATGATACTGAAATTACGAATATTCCGATGAAACTCAAATCTCTTTTGACTCCTACATGGTCCAAACAGAAGACCTACAAAACGGCTCACCTCGACTTCTAGAAGTCGACCATCGTATGGTCATACCCACAAATCTTCAAGCCCGAATCGTAGTTACTGCAGAAGACGTCTTACACTCATGAACAATCCCCTCATTGGGTGTAAAAGTAGACGCCGTCCCAGGACGCCTAAACCAAACCCCACTAGCTACATCCCGGACCGGCGTCTACTTTGGCCAGTGCTCAGAAATCTGCGGAGCCAACCATAGTTTTATACCAATCGCAGTAGAAGCTATTCCTCTACACCACTTCGAACAATGAATTACCTTAGAACGATCATTGAGAAGCTTCTATAGCATTAGCCTTTTAAGTTGAAGAAGAAATACTGTTTCCTCAATGAAATGCCACAACTAGACACAATCTTTATTACAATCACCTTTGTGTGGACCTGGACCACACTTTGCCTCACTGTGAAAAAAATTAATACCTTTATCATGGTAACAGGACCAAAAAAACAACCAAGCACTAAAAACATAAAACAAGTACCCGTCTTACCATGAACATAAACATATTCGAACAATTCTCAAGCCCAGAACTACTATTAATACCAACCGCCTTACTATCAATACTAATCCCCATTATACTAATCCACCATAAACCTAAACTGCTCGGAAATCGAATAACAACCGCCACCATCTGATTCCTAAAAACCATCATACAAAATATAACTAATCAATTAACCCCAGATGGACAGAAATGATGCCGTATCCTAACCAGCCTTCTAACCGTAATCCTTCTATCAAACCTGGTCGGACTTCTCCCATACACCTTTACAACAACCTCCCAACTTTCAATAAATATGGCTATGGCCATCCCTCTATGACTAGCCACAGTTATCACAGGAATGACAAAAAAACCATCAACCACATTAGCCCACATATTACCAGAAGGCTCTCCAACCACACTCGTTCCATTTATAATTATAATCGAAACAATTAGCCTACTGATACGACCGCTAGCCCTGGGGGTACGGCTCACAGCCAATATCACAGCCGGACACTTGCTCATAACCATGATCAGCTCAACCACATTAAACTTTATTAACACCCACATCACCCTCAGCATATTAACATGAGCCCTGCTGTTTCTTCTCTCTCTCCTAGAGCTGGCAGTTGCTTGCATCCAAGCCTACGTCTTCGTATTACTAATAGTCCTATACCTACAAGAAAACACTTAATGACCCACCAACTCCACCAATATCACCTAGTCGACCCCAGCCCATGACCACTAACCGGAGCCATGGGATCACTTCTAATGGCCTCAGGCCTAGCCCTTTGATTTCACACAAACACCACCGTAGTACTTAAAATTGGCCTCCTAACAACCGCACTCACTGTGATTCAATGATGACGCGATGTAGTGCGAGAAAGCACCTACCAAGGACATCACACAAGTGGAGTACAAAAAAACATACGATACGGTATAATCCTTTTCATCACATCAGAAGTATTCTTCTTCTTAGGTTTCTTTTGAGCCCTATACCACGTCAGCCTTGTCCCAACACCAGAACTAGGAGCAGAGTGACCACCCGCAGGGATCACCCCTTTAAACCCAACAGAAGTGCCCCTGCTGAACACAGCTGTACTCCTATCGTCCGGAGCAACCATCACATGATCACACCACACTATAATAAGCGGTAATAAAAAAGAAGCCTCCTATGCCCTAATAACAACCATCATGCTGGGCATCTACTTCACAGCCCTACAAGCATCAGAATACACAGAAACCCCATTCACGATCTCAGACAGCGTATACGGCTCACTATTCTTCGTGGCAACAGGGTTTCACGGACTCCACGTAATAATTGGAACGTCCTTCCTAATTGTGTGTTTACTACGACTCACACTACACCACTTTACAACAACCCATCACTTTGGATACGAAGCAGCAATTTGATATTGACATTTCGTAGATATCGTGTGACTGTTCCTCTACATCTCAGTATACTGATGAGGGTCCTATTTCTTTAGTATAAGCGTACAAATGCCCTCCAAGCATTAAGTCCCCCACGGGAAGAAATAATGAACCTCATCACCCTCATTATTATAGCAATACTAACAGCAACCCTACTATACGCAATCAACATTCGTATCATCACTAAACCAGATATCAACAAACTCTCGCCGTACGAGTGCGGATTTGACCCCTTAGGAAACGCTCGCACCCCAATCTCCATCCAATTCTTCCTAATCGCCATCCTATTTATTCTATTCGACTTAGAAATTATCCTACTACTTCCCATCCCCTGAAGCTTAAACACCAACCCGCCCACACCAACAATCACACTAACCATCACCCTCCTGACAATTCTCACACTAGGACTACTATACGAATGACTCCAGGGGGGTCTAGAATGGACAGAGTACTAGGGTAGTCTAATTAGACATCTGATTTCGACCCAGAAGAACTTAAAACTTAAGCCCCAGTAATGGAACTAACTAAAATCACCCTATACATAGCCTTCGCAATTACCATTATAAGTCTGTCCACACAACAAAAACACCTAATACTAGCCCTGATATGCGTAGAAACAATAATACTCATTATATTCACAATACTCGTAATTTTTACATCAACCTCATTAACTATATCACAAATTCCCATACCAACAATTGTACTTACTATCTCAGTGTGCGGAGCGGCAGTCGGCCTTAGCCTAGTAGTTGCAATCACACGAACTCACGGCAGCGATTTCCTAAAAAACCTAAACCTTCTATAATGCTTAAAATCGTTTATATGACCTTAATACTAATCCCAACTACCCTGATTATTAAACCAAAAATACTGTATACAACAACAACTTCCTACGCATTCATACTAGCCTTAATTAGCATAACCTTCATAGAACCAACATCTAACACACACCTCTATCTCGACCACACATCAGCCCCACTATTCACACTTTCCTACTGACTTCTCCCAATAACCATAGTTGCCAGCCAAAACATACTAAAAAAAGAACCCCTACAACGACAACGCACAATACTAACAGCGCTAATCATACTACAATTCTTCATCGCCCTAACATTCACAGCTTACAACCTGACTCTAATATATATCATATTCGAAGCCACCCTAATTCCAACACTCATTATTATCACACGATGAGGACAACAAGCCGAACGATTAACCGCAGGCACATACTTCATACTATACACCCTAACAACATCAATACCACTACTAATAACAATCCTATTCCTAAACAACACATCCTTCACCCCAACCCTATTTATACAAATAACACAAACAAACCAAACAACAGAACTCCTACTATGGCTGGGATGCCTGACCGCCTTCCTGGCAAAAATACCAATTTACGGACTCCACCTATGACTACCAAAAGCGCATGTAGAAGCCCCTGTCGCCGGGTCAATAGTACTAGCCGCAGTCCTACTAAAACTAGGAGGATATGGCATCATCCGCATAATACAAACTCTCCCCATAATAAAAACAGACACTTTTCTCCCATTCATCATTCTCGCCATATGGGGAGCAACACTAGCCAACCTGACATGCTTACAACAAACCGACTTAAAATCCCTCATCGCATACTCGTCTATTAGCCACATGGGTTTAGTCATCGCCGCCATCATAATTCAAACTCAATGAAGCTTGTCCGGAGCAATAGCCCTAATAATCGCCCACGGATTTACTTCATCAGCACTTTTCTGCCTAGCCAACACCTCTTACGAACGAACCAACACCCGAATCATGATCCTCACACGAGGACTACATAACATCCTACCTATAATAACCGCCTGATGACTTATAACAAACCTTATAAACATCGCTACTCCCCCCAGCATAAACTTCACAGGGGAATTAATAATCGCAGCCTCCCTGTTCAACTGATGTCCAACAACAATCATCATATTCGGATTATCTATACTAATCACAGCATCATACTCACTACATATGTTTCTATCAACACAAATAAATACACCTATACCAAACACCCCTATCCAACCCACACACTCACGAGAACACCTACTTATATTTCTTCACACCGCCCCCCTAATACTTATCTCCCTAAAACCAGAACTAGTCATATAGTGTGCGTAATTTAAAAAAAATATCAAGCTGTGACCATGACAATAGGAACTATCCTCACACACCGTGAGGGCGCGATAAGACCTGCTAACTCTTTAATCCGGAGATAACTGCCGGCCCCCTCTACCAAAGGATAATAGTATTCCACTGGTCTTAGGCACCAAAATCCTTGGTGCAAATCCAAGTGGTAGAAAATGAGCCTAATAACCCCAACAATCACACTAACCATCTTCCTGTCCTTACTCATTTTAATCACGCAACCACCAACACAACATAACAAAATCAAAAATAGCCTAATACTACTATTCCTAATCAGTTTAGTACCAATTAACCCATTATTAAACAATAACCACAAACTCACCCTATCATCTTCACCCCTAATCACAACTACAACAGAAAACATCAATATCTCAATCACACTAGATACGCTATCACTTCTATTCACACCCATCGCCCTATTCATTACATGGTCAATTACGGAATTCTCAACATGATATATATCCTCTGACCCCAAACTAAACAAATTTATAAAATACCTCTTAACATTTCTTATTGCAATAATAACAATCATCACAGCAAACAACATGTACCAGCTTTTTGTAGGCTGGGAAGCAGTTGGGATTATATCATTTTTACTAATTGGTTGATGAAGCGGGCGATCAGACGCCAACACAGCAGCGCTACAAGCCATTATCTACAACCGCATCGGAGATGTCGGCCTAATTATAACAACCGCCTGATTAATAACCTCGTCCTCAATCAACATACAAGAAGTATTTTCCCAATACGAAACAACACACACCATCCCCATGCTAGGACTACTAGCAGCAGCAACAGGAAAATCCGCACAATTCGGACTTCACCCCTGACTACCATCAGCAATAGAAGGACCAACACCAGTATCAGCCCTCCTCCACTCAAGTACAATGGTGGTAGCCGGAGTGTTCTTATTAATTCGACTACACCCCCTTCTATGCAATAGCAAAAACATAATAACCGCCTGTCTAGTCCTGGGGGCAACAACTACTCTATTCGCAGCCGCTGCCGCCACCACCCACACAGATATTAAAAAAATCATCGCACTATCAACCACAAGTCAACTAGGCTTAATAATGACAATAATCGGATTAAATCAACCGGCCATAGCCTTCTTACACATAACCACCCATTCATTCTTCAAAGCCCTTTTATTCTTATGCTCAGGATCCTTCATCCACAACCTCAACAATGAACAAGATGTACGAAAAATGGGGGGCCTACTAAAAATCTTCCCTATAACCTCCTCCTTCCTAATTATTGCCAATTTATCCCTAATCGGAGCCCCCTTTCTATCCGGATTCTACTCAAAAGACACTATCATCGAAACAATAACAAACTCCCACACCAACTCCTGAACCCTTATAATTACCCTCATAGCCACAATCCTATCTGCCTCCTACAGTACAAAAATGATCCTCCTCACACTAACAGGACACCCCAATACAAACCACAGCCCTCACAAAGAAACAAAACCAATTATCAACCCCCTATCCCGATTAATAGCAATATCAATCATAGCGGGCACGATAACAAAAATCTCAACGCTACAAGTCACACCAACAATCACCATACCAAAAACCATCAAACTAATAGCACTGAGCGCCACCCTTGCAGGAATAATTCTATCAAAAGACCTACTCCACATCACTAACCACCTAAAACCAAAAACCCTCAATACACCAAACCTGTTCTTCAACCAACTTGCTTTCTTTAACATCCCGCACCGAATCACCACAATAGCTTTACTAAAAACTAGCCAAAAAACCTCAACAGAACTTATTGATCTCTGGACCCTAGAAGTCTGAGGACCTAAGGGCATAACAAACACGCTAGTACCAATAATTCACATGACCACACAACAAAAAAATATGGTAAAAAACTATATAACTACCTTCACTGTAACTACTATCATATACATCACCCTTATACAAACCTAAAAGGCCGAAGACCACCAACCCGAGACCAACTAAGAATCACAAGAATAGAAAACAAAACCACTGAACAAACCCCAAGAACAAACAACCAAACCCATCCCCCATCAAAATAAAAAACTCCAGCTCCATTAATCTCCGTACACAATAAATCCTCCCAACCAAAATAAACCAACAAATCCCCGGACCCGCCCACACCAAATGACCATAAAAATATAACAACCCCCACAAGCATAAAAACAACAAAATATTTATACCCTACAACTTCAAAAACATCTGACTCATCCTTCTCAACACTTACACAATAACCAAAAACTACAACCAAACCGCCCAAATATACAATATATATCACCAAAGCTGCAAACGTACGACCCAAAATAACTATAAACACACAGCAAAAAAAAGAAATCCCCATAAGAGAAATCACCCCCTGATAGGGAATAAAAGTTATACCCAAAACAACAACCCCAAAAATAACAAATACCAACACTAAACCAAGCATATAGTTTATAACAATCATAATTCTTGCTCTACCGAGACCTGCGGTCCGAAAAACCACCGTTGTAAATCAACTACAAAAATGTCCAACCAACACATACTCCTACTATTCAATCTACTACCCGTGGGTCTTAACATCTCAACATGATGAAACTTTGGATCCATATTACTAACCTGCTTAATATTACAAACAATCACCGGATTTTTCCTAGCAATCCACTATACAGCCAACATCAACCTTGCCTTCTCATCAATTATCCACATCACACGCGATGTCCCCCACGGCTGAGCCATACAAAACAGCCACGCAATTGGCGCCTCAATTTTTTTCATTTGTATCTACATCCACATTGCACGCGGACTTTATTACGGTTCCTATCTAAACAAAGAAGTCTGACTATCAGGAATCACCCTATTAATTATCCTAATAGCCACAGCCTTCTTCGGCTACGTACTACCATGAGGACAAATATCCTTCTGAGCAGCAACAGTAATTACAAACCTACTCACCGCTATCCCATATTTAGGAAATACCCTTACAACCTGACTCTGAGGTGGATTCTCAATCAATGACCCAACCCTAACCCGATTCTTCGCCCTTCACTTCATCCTACCATTCACTATCATCTCAATCTCCTCAATCCACATCATGCTACTCCACACTGAAGGATCAAACAACCCATTAGGAACAAACTCAGACATTGACAAAATCCCATTCCACCCCTACCACTCACACAAAGACATGCTCTTATTAACCATAATAATCACTGTACTATTCGCTTTAATATCTTTTACCCCAGACATATTCAACGACCCTGAAAATTTTTCAAAAGCTAACCCCCTAGTAACACCACAACACATTAAACCGGAATGGTATTTCCTATTCGCCTACGGCATTCTCCGGTCAATCCCAAACAAACTGGGAGGAACAATTGCCCTAATTATATCAGTTGCCATTCTAATCACAATACCATTCACTCACACTTCACACATTCGCTCAATGACCTTTCGCCCACTAGCACAACTTTCATTTTGAATTCTGATCACCACCTTCATTATAATTACATGAGCAGCCACTAAACCAGTAGAAACACCATTCACCACAATTGGACAAATCACCTCCACCACATACTTCCTATTCTTTATTATTGCCCCAGCACTCGGCTGATCAGAAAATAAAATTTCAACCATAAACATTTGCTCAAGTAGCTTACCACTAAAGCATTGTTCTTGTAAACCAAAGCCGGATCACATCCCTAGAGCACTCAAAGAGAGACAACCCCATCTCTAGCCCCCAAAGCCAGCATTTTAACTTAAACTACTCTTTGAAAAAATAGACCCCCCAGGACCCCCCCCCCCTACACCCCCCTACCACTACCCAGTTTCGACTAATGTCATTGACTACATTTTAGGCTTTAATTTGCTATGTATAATCATACATTAATGGCTTGCCCCATTCATATAAGCTCGTAACCTCTCCTCATTATCTGTTGAGTCAATTTGCCTAATGGACAAACCTGTTCTCCCTCATTTTTTAACGTTCCATTCATATGTAAGGGTTCCTATTCTTGGTAACCATGGGTATCCGGTTCCACTTGGGGTCCCATGCCCTAGCCCTGGACGTGAAATCCTCTATCCTTCCTTCTTAGATACACAGTCCTGCGTTTCACGGACATAGATCGTAACTCCTCCGAATATGCCTTTTAAAAGCCCACTGGTTACACCTTCAAGATCATCTCAACGGCCCGGAACCATCCCTCCCTACTTGCTTTTTAAGAGGCCATTGGTCGCACCCTTTATATTGGTACATTCACCCTCATGTTCTTATCACGTATGCCAGCTCCACCCCTGGTAGTCCTTTTTATCTCTACCTTTCACCTTACACCGTTCGATGCTCGTTACCGTTACCCCTCTCCGGGGTAGACATCCCAGTCCAGGTGGCGCGCGATTCTTGGCCTCGCACATTCCCTATATGGATACATCTCTTAATGCTTTGTAAACATATTTTTCTCTTGTTCCCGAAATTCCCACTAAATTTTATTATAGAATTCACACTGTAAGCAGAATTTTTTACCCGTTTTTATTAATATTCGCCAAAATGCATACGACAAAACTACACTAAAAACACAAACCTAAGAAAAACCCCGGGCCTATCCATTGTCAGGGAAATCCTTATTCCTATCATTACATAATCTTAAAAATATAAAAAGCCCACCTAATTTCACATCCGGGCCCAGACAGTACTGTAAAAGAGGGTACTACTCACCGTCAATGAGGTGTACATCTAAGACAATCAAGTACTT